TCCCTTTGGTATTTTACGTACATTTTTACGTGAAGCACTACGTGTATTTTTACGTGAACCAACTCTTAATATAGGTTTTGCCATATTTTTTCATTTCACAAGAAATATATGGATATATCCATTTCATGTCAAAACGGATCTTTTTTTTTTTGAAGCTCTTTGGAAGTGTCTTTTCCTTTCCTTTATTTCCTTTAGTAAGATTATCCTTGTCTTTGTTTATGTCTCGGGTTGGAACAAATTACTATAATTCGCCCCCTCCTCCGGATTAGTCGACACTTTTCACAAATTTTACGAACAGAAGCCCTTATTTTCATAGTTGTTATTCCTTAATTCTCTTAATAGACTTATTGTTGGAGGAAAAAAAGGTTTCTTGATATTTTTGAATCTTAAATTTTATCTTCGTGAAAGGAATGTTGAAATTGAAAAAACTATTTACTCATTTGAATCCTTGTTATGGAGTCTAGAAAATGGCTGTACCCCGCTTAACTTAGATCTAAGACCTTACTAAAATTTTTATCTTTTTCTCCTATTTTATCTTTTTCTCCTATAGGTATACCTATAAAAAATCTGTCGAATCCTTTCCGAAGCATGACCTCAAATCAAACAAATCTTTAGTATCTAAACAAACTAGAACCATACCGTTCGGAAGTGATTCAGAAAGAAAACTTTCATTACTTCGTTTTTTCTTTTCTTTAATTTTATTCGAGGTAAAACATTCTAAACTTTTTTAGCAGGGGTGGTATTCCACAACCCCCCTTTTTTTTTTCACAAATGGTAAGTTCCGGATAGCCAATTTTTATATTCCAAAGATTACCATATATAACACAAAATTTCGCCGCCAATTTTTTTTAGTCGAGCTTCTCGATCTGTCATTATACCTTGAGAAGTCGAAAGGATTACAATTCCTATTCCGCCTAAAATTCGTGGAATTCGTTGAGAGTTAGAATAGATTCGTAGACCCGGTCGACTTATTCTCTTTAAATTTAAAAAAGTTTTATAGGATTCTTTTTTATTTCGTCTATGTCTTAGGGTTAAAATCAAAAAATAGTGGTTGTTTTCGCGATGTTTCCTTACGTTTTCGACGAAACCCTCTCGTAAAAGTATTTTAACAATGCTTTCGGTAATGTTAGTCGATTCTATCCGAACCATTCCCTTTCTATTCATGTCAGCATTTCGTATAGAGGTTATTATATCAGCAATAGTGTCTTTACCCATGATAAGTTCAAATTCCTTATTTTTCTATAATTTTGATATAATCAACATGTTCTTTTTCTTTTATTTATATATAGATATAGATATATACGAATTATATATTAATATATAAATTCAATTATTAATATTTTATTATTAAGTATTAAGGCTATATGCGTGATACACAATCTATTAATTTAATTAATTTTATTTGACTACCATTTTTTGAATCCTATACTATTTAGGTTTTATAATACCTCAGGAGCTAATGAAACTATTTTAGTAAAGTTTAATTGTCTTAATTCCCGCGGGATCGCCCCAAAAACTCGAGTTCCTTTTGGGTTTCCTTCTTGATCAATGACAACTGCGGCATTGTCATCATATCGTATTATTGTCCCGTTGTTACGTTTGAGTTCTTTACAAGTACGTACAATTACAGCTCTGATCACTTCTGATCTTTCGAGAGGACTATTTGGTATTGCTTCCTTAATTACAGCAACAATAACGTCACCAATATGAGCATATCGGCGATTACTAGCTCCTATTATTCGAATACACATCAATTCTCGAGCCCCGCTGTTGTCTGCTACATTCAAATACGTTTGTGGTTGAATCATATCATTTTTTTGTATCTCTTCTTTTAATGCAAAGGACGAAGTAAAAAAATATTGTTTGTCAAAAAATGAAAACTTCTAATCTTTTTATCCTTAAATGTTATTTAGCTTTTTAATTCTATATTTCTATTCAGAAATAATGAATTGGGTTTTTATAGGCATTTTTGATGCCGCTATTGAAATAGCTTTTCTGGCTATATTTTCGGGTACACCACCCATTTCATAAAGGATTTTACCCGGTTTAACCACAGCTACCCAATACTCTGGGGATCCTTTACCAGAACCCATACGCGTTTCCGCGGGTCTTACTGTAACTGGTTTGTCTGGAAATATACGTACCCAAATTTTTCCACCACGTCGTACATTTCGTGTCATTGCTCGTCGCCCTGCTTCTATTTGTCTCGAGGTGATCCAAGCGGGTTCAAGTGTTTGAAGAGCATATCTGCCAAAACAAATACGATTCCCACGGGAAGATATTCCTTTTAGTCTTCCGCGGTGTTGTTTACGAAATCTGGTTCTTTTTGGGTTATAGTTGATGGGTTTTTTCTAAATTCGAAATTCCATCTCTACTACAGAACTGAACGTGAGAGTTTCTTCTCATCCAGCTCCTCACGAATAAAAGGACCAAAAAAGCTTGTATTAAGATATATATGTAGTTAATGATTAATCCTATTAATCATGGTATTTTTTTTTTAATTCCCGCTTATCTCTTCTAAATTTTCGAAATTTGTGTATGTCTTTTTCGAAATGTAATCTCAGATTAATTCTCTATTTTATTTATTAAAAAATAACGTAAACGTAATATCATCATCTCGAATGTAGTTTTTGTTAGAGTTAGAATATTCTAACAAATCCTTATTTTCTTTTATCTTTTTCTTTTTTTTTTTTCGTATTTTATTATTCTTTTAGTGAAAAAAAACAAATTTTTCGCCGGCGAATATTTACTCTTGTCATATCTATTTAAGTTTGATGTTTATCCCACGAGGTCTCAGAATCAAAATAAGAATAGATAATAAAGTTTCTGGTTTATTCCGCCATCCTGTCCAATGAATTACTAAGATTTTTTTTCACTAGAATCCTCTATATTCATGGGTTCCGTCGTTCCCATCGCTTCTTGATTAATCATTAGGCCCGAATTCTACAATGGAGCGCTTAGAAGAAATTTTACATTTGTTTTTTTATTTGTTTTTGAGTCAATGTTCTTAGTTTTTATTGGCTCAAGGCTCTTAATTTTTTATTTTTGGAACAGATTTATCTAATTATTATGAATGAATCTGTATTGATGCTTTATTACATTGCTTTTCTTACAGTGACCTCATAGACTTTCCAAATTGGAATCATATATCATTAATATTAAATTTTGTCTCTCTTTCTTTCATCCTTCCATTTATCCGCATACTTTTCGATTACATTTCATAACTTCATAATAATATTTCGTTATTCGTTTTTTTTTTTACAAAAAACTTCAGTTGCTACAATCATATGATCCGCCTATCATATCTTGACTGATTTTTTTGGATGCAGATAATGCGAAGCAATGAGTTGCTTAGGTTATTTATTAATTATAGTTTCTTAGCTGTTAATAGGTAAGTTCTTGTTTTTATCTTAATCTAATCGAATCCTAAACCAACGAGTCACACACTAAGCATAGCACTTATATCAAAGGAGTTTTGATGAAAATTTTTATTCAACCTTATAGAATTGCTGCTTTTTTTCTTAAACATAAAAAAGAAAACTGCAGTTTTTTTATTACTGTTTATACTACATAGTTTTTTATTTTTATCGGTGGATAAAATGTAAAGACAAAAAAGTTTTTTTATTCTTCGTCTACGAATATCCAAATTTTTATTCCTAAGACCCCATAAATAGTTCGAACTGTATAGGAACAATAATCAATTTTAGCGTCAATTGTTTGTAAAGGAACTCTGCCTTCTCTGATCCATTCAACACGTGCAATTTCTTTTCCGTCGATACGTCCTGCAATTTGTACTTGAATTCCTTTTGTATTCGCCTGTTCAGTTAATTCAATAGCTTTTTTCATTGCTTTTCGAAAAGAAACACGGTTTTTTAATTGGCCTGCGATAAACTCTGCCAGAATATTAGGATGCCCGTACGGGTTGGAAATTCTGGTAATAGCAATGTTGAGTTTTCTATTGACACAATTAAGTTCTTTTTGAACATTTATCTGTAATTCTTCGATTCTTCGTGGTTTATCTTCAATTAATAATTTAGGAAATCCCATATAGATTATGATTTGAATGAGATCGATTCTTTTTTGAATTTCGATACGTGCAATTCCCTCCATACCAGAGGATATTCTTATATTGTTTTGGACATAATTTTTAATACAGTCTCGTATTTTTTTATCTTCTTCTAAACCTTCAGAATACTTTTTTGGTTGTGCAAACCAAAGAGAATGATGACTTTGGGTTGTACCAAGTCTGAAACCGAGTGGATTTATTTTTTGTCCCATAGGCCTCCACTACTATATGTATCATAACATGTTAGATTTTTGTTTTCATTACTGCATCCAGGTTTTTTAAAATACATTAAATATTCGTCATATTGTTGATATAAGGATGTATCTTCCAATACGATAGTTATATGACAAGTGGATCTTTTTATTGGGTAACTCCGTCCTCGTGCCCGAGGTTTTAATTTTTTTACAGTATTTCCTTGGTTCACTTCAGCTTTACTAATGACTAAATTGGTTTCTTTTAAACCCTTATTGTGACTAGCATTTGCTGCTGCAGAATAAACCAATTTAAAAATGGGATAACATCCTCGATAAGGCATAAGTTCTAATATCATAAGTGCTTCTTCGTAGGAACGTCCACGGATTTGATCAATTACTCTCCGTGCTTTGTGGGCAGACATAGATATATATTGCCCTAAAGCATATACAGAAGTATATGATTTCTTCTTTTTATTCTTTATCATAAGGTTTACCTCTCACTAAAAAAAAATCTATATTCATTTTTTTTAATTCATTTAATTAACGACGAGATCTAGTATCATTTTTCGCATGTCCTCGAAAATTTATAGTAGGTGAAAATTCTCCCAATTTATGTCCTACCATAAGATCTATTATATAAACGGGTAGGTGCTCCCTTCCATTATGGATAGCGATAGTATGGCCAATCATTGTGGGTATAATGGTTGATGCCCGGGACCAAGTTATTATGATTTCTTTTT